TTAGAATTCTTTCTCCCACACACCTTTGCCCTCTTTCACCGCAGAGGAAAGAAGAATCTTCCAAATAAATATATAACAATTTTTTTTTAGTAAGTAGGGCCCCAGAACGCTAAAAAGGCGGGGGAACTAGAGTTGTCACGATAGGAAAGATAAATGACTATAAGGAACCAACGATTCTCTCTTCTTAAACAACCAATATCCTCCACACTTAATCAGCATTTGATAGATTATCCAACCCCGAGCAATCTTAGTTATTGGTGGGGGTTCGGTCCGTTAGCTGGTATTTGTTTAGTCATTCAGATAGTGACTGGCGTTTTTTTAGCTATGCATTACACACCTCATGTGGATCTAGCTTTCAACAGCGTAGAACACATTATGAGAGATGTTGAAGGGGGTTGGTTGCTCCGTTATATGCATGCTAATGGGGCAAGTATGTTTCTCATTGTGGTTCACCTTCATATTTTTCGCGGTCTATATCATGCGAGTTATAGCAGTCCTAGGGAATTTGTTCGGTGTCTCGGAGTTGTAATCTTCCTATTAATGATTGTGACAGCTTTTACAGGATACGTACTACCTTGGGGTCAGATGAGCTTTTGGGGAGCTACAGTAATTACAAGCTTAGCTAGCGCCATACCTGTAGTAGGGGATACCATAGTGACTTGGCTTTGGGGCGGTTTCTCCGTGGACAATGCCACCTTAAATCGTTTTTTTAGTCTTCATCATTTACTCCCCTTTATTTTAGTAGGCGCCAGTCTTCTTCATCTGGCCGCATTGCATCAATATGGATCAAATAATCCATTGGGTGTACATTCAGAGATGGATAAAATTTCTTTTTACCCTTATTTTTATGTAAAGGATCTAGTAGGTTGGGTAGCTTTTGCTATCTTTTCTTCCATTTGGATTTTTTATGCTCCTAATGTTTTGGGGCATCCCGACAATTATATACCTGCTAATCCGATGCCCACCCCGCCTCATATTGTGCCGGAATGGTATTTCCTACCGATCCATGCCATTCTTCGTAGTATACCTGACAAATCGGGAGGTGTAGCCGCAATAGCACCAGTTTTTATATGTCTGTTGGCTTTACCTTTTTTTAAAAGTATGTATGTGCGTAGTTCAAGTTTTCGCCCTATTCACCAAGGAATATTTTGGTTGCTTTTGGCGGATTGCTTACTACTAGGTTGGATCGGATGTCAACCTGTGGAGGCACCATTTGTTACTATTGGACAAATTTCTTCTTTAGTTTTCTTCTTATTCTTTGCCATAACGCCCATTCCGGGACAGGTTGGAAGAGGAATTCCTAATTCTTACACGGATGAGACTGATCACACCTGATCAGTGAAAAATTCTGACACCAATCATTTTCGAGTGAGTATTACACCAAGAATTAATTGACAAGCGGATGAGTTTTCTAGTTGGCTATGTTGATATAGCTTAGATAGGGAAAAGATACTATATATAGGGTAGGGCTGCACTTTTAAATCCGGGGCTTTGTTCCCGAAACTCCCCCTTCCCCCTCCCCGTCCCTTACTCGTCTTTTGAAAGCCAGAACATTCGCATAGAGGAGTATCTGTATCACGCATGCTCCTCCACTGATGACAAAATGACCTTATATCCTCCTCTAGGAATTCCTACCCGGGGAAAGAAGTAGAAGAGTATTCTGCATGAATATGCTTCTGCACTGGGAATATCTCATAGTGGGAAGGCCCAGAGATCATAAAAGATGGGATGGGAATGAAGGCATTCCAGCCCAACATAATCCGGTGAATGGGTCGAGAGAGATAGGGAGGGGGGGAGGGGGGATACAGGAAGTATAGTGAACAGTTAAGTGGCTATCCAAGCATTCAATCGGCTATGGAGGGAGGTTTCAGCAAGCGGGTAAGCCGATGATGACTAGTAAAAACTTAGGTAGGTCGATCGTCGCTCATCCCTCGTGTTCTCTCCCGTGAAGTGATTAATCCCTAAAGTGGGCATGCAATCCCTATGGAAAAGCAAGTATTCCGATTGGAGGAAATTTCCACCCTCTGATGATCCATTCCGCCCAAGACAACACAGAGGATGAAGAGTTTGTATAGGACGAGAGCTAGCCTTTAGACGAATCAAGGATGACCTCTCTGAGGCACCAGTGCTAATGCCTCCTCGGCCCGGAAGAACCACTACGGCTATACATATCAGCCTCAAACGAGTCGTTGGGAACATTCTTATCGCAGAAGAACGGAGAAGGAGTGGTTTCCCTCTCTTCGGGAAGTGAGACAGACGACTATTTTCATAGAGAGAGAGCACTAGACCTGACTAAACATCATCAGCGAGAAGTCACGTCTTGCTTGCTAACACAATATCTTAAGTAGTAAATGGTAACTTCACTACATCCATTCGCCTTGACCGGATCATAGCGTTAGCGGAGTAGGGAACTCCCCCTAAGAACCGATCGGCATGTTGACCTGCTCATCCGCGAGTATGCTCTTAACATGCGTTTAATCGGTTTCAGTGATTGAATTCGAGTCCTACAGAGCGAGCGTGCCATCAAGTATCAAGTAAAGATAGGTTTGAGAAATAACTCTATATAAAAAATCAGTGGTGCATTGTATCCGCTCTCAAGCTGTAGTTGATTGATGTAGTTGCTTGTAGTTTTCTTTTATCATCGAGATTGGGTTGGTGTTCAGTGCCGTGGGTACAAGATCGAAAAGAATGCTTTGCATTACAAGTGAGATGCCCAAGATAAAAGGATCCGAAGGAGCTCGACTGCCAAGGAAAGGAACATCGGCTCTAACCAATGATTGCCAGTTCCTAAGCTCCGGCCTAAAGACAACTGCCTTCTCAACCCACTCGTACGGCTCGTTCACAACTCTCAGGTCCCACCCGATTTCTGATAGAATTGCTGGTCTGCTCCGCTGTAAAAGCCGGCATTTATGGAACTGTTGCCACCAAGAATGTGTCCTCTGGCGTTGGGGACCCCATCCTCGGCTTGGGCATGGGAGTCAAATGTATCAACCTCAGTGAGTGTGGCCAAGAATCTTTCTTGGGTCATCAAATTGGGGTTGCCATAGGGAACGCCACCTCGTTCAAGCACAAGAACTCGATAGGACTGTGACAAGGTGGCGGCCAACGGACAACCGGCAGTGCCACCTCCTACAATTATATAGTCATAGTAATCCTCCGATGGAAAGTTTTTGGCGTTGAACACAAACTTTATATAACTTGGATCTGGTGCAGAAATTCAACAAAAATGATTAGCTTCTATTTTAAAAACTGAAGCAAAACAGACGACAAGAAAAGATAATTTTTATGTTCTAATGAATGTCGTTTAGGTCTAACTGTATTTAACTCATGTTAAGTGGAAAATGGAAATTTCTTTTTTTTGCATTTAGCAACCAAACGGCTTGAATTGATTTAAGCGCTTAACTCTTAGCTCTAAGACTGAATAAGGCATCTACGGATATGAGTTCGGAATCATAAGTAGGAATTTCTTGAAAGCCGAGAAGCGTTATAGGGCGAGGGGCCTAGCGTCTTTCTCGGAATAGCTATCTAAAGTACCCAAGCCAAGGGCAAGGTTGATTTTTCCTATAACTCTATCAATTCCGATTGAATGCCCATCTTTAGAAAGCGTTTACCCCGCAAGAGAGGAGGATTGATGGACATAGGCTGCAGATGGACCAGAATATGCTGTGGGACTTCTGACGTTCGTTCCTCCTTATCTTGCCCGGTAGGTTGTTACAGAAAGAGCCAAACCAAAGCAAAGCAGGGACTGATTCCACATGGGGAAAGAAAGGAGTCGGGCTAAATAGCGTAGATAAGAGTTTTCAAGTTAGGCTTTTTTGAAAGAAAATGCCTTTTGTTGTTGTCGCGTCTTAGGGTCTTATCGGCTTTGAGGCTAGTGACCTTCTCCGGTCTGTGATGGAAGCAATCTCTCTCCGGTCGGTTCGACTGTTAATGGTTTAATGAATATCTCCTTAGGAAGAAAAGGCTCTTTGGCTCTTTGCAATAAGCGCTGTTCGAGGAATAACCACATCCGCTGCTGTGAAACGGTCTTACAGTAAGCGCTCTTAGGCTAATAACCGCTGTTCGTTAATCTAGCGTTTTCGATTTTCACTAATCCGAATCTAGGGGTTGTTCACGAATGTCCTCTTTCATAAGAGCAAGGTGGTGAGTAGGCAACGTCGTTTTTAAGTCATTGATAGACCTCTCCTACTATACAGAAAAAGAATCCGATTATGTTATGTGCATTTTGCCGGGCTTAGCCCTAGATACCCTCCCTACCCCTTTCGACGCAGCAATGAGAACAGCAGGGGTTGCTTTACTTCTTGGCGGAGGAGTGAGTGACTCTTCTTCTTTTAGGCTGGCATGGTCTTAGAATGCACGATAGAAGTGCGGACTAAGAGCTGTTTAGCGGGATAAACCCTGTGGGATAACGGTTCTTTTAAGGCATACCTCTCTTTCTGATTCTGACTGTCTTGCGAACCTTGCTTTAAAGCTTTCACGTGGGCAATTGATAATGTCAATATTCTAACTCCTTTTTCTTTTTCGGAGGACAGAAAGAAGACGATTTTCGGGCCAGACGATTTTTCCACTTTCATTAGACGCTCTCCTGGCTTTAGCGGAATAACAGCAGTTGGTAATATTATAGGTAAGAAAGAAGCCAATGTCCCTAGTATCAGGAAGAGGGTTGACGAAATCATAGGGTGCACATTCATATGATTCTAGAAATTCCTTTTTCATGTCCGTTCCCAGGCGAAAGACGGCTATTCTTCGCATCTCGAAATTAAATTCCGTCTTAGCCGTGGAAGGCAGAAATCCTATCCCTTCCAGCTCTCATCCTAGGATAGTCTCAAGCAGAGGTCTTACAGGGAAGGGAGTTAGCAAGCGAGTAAGGTTCATCAGCAAGAGTTAGGCCAGGGGGAAGCTCACTCCTGTCCATATGATATGGCTTTTCCCTTTCAATGGGTCATGTTTAACTCAGCCTATGCCCCACCGCCTCACGAATAGAAGGGTAGAGAACGAGATTCCATTCCACGGAGATGCCTAACGGCCACTTTGGTCCCCCACCTCAAGCAAGAAACGAAGCCGAAGAAGAAAGGCTCTAAGAGACCTGTTCTTTTTTTTCTTAGCGGCTTGATCGAGCAGCCTTTTAGATAGGATAGCGAAAGAAATGTCTAGCAAGCGGGGTTGGGTACTCCCGTATCCCCCGCAGCAGCCATAGCCGGGCAATTAAGGTGCTTTTACTTGTAATTCTTATTAACGAACAATCAGAAATGCTAACCTTGTTTCATCCGAAGAGACGAATAAGAAAGCAGATCGGAGAACCCCAGGCATGGAATGTTGGTCGAGGCTAAGGGGAACTCCACCTACTCGCTCACTTGTTAGCAAGGTTGGAGTCCTTATCCGCATCTATCTTACTAAACGGAATCGCCCTAATCGAAATTTCGATGGATTGCCAAAAAAATAGAGCATATCGCACCCCAGAGGGGGCCAGTACCCGCACGTAAGGACTATTTGCCCGCTGCCACAGTTAAAAGCACGGATCGAACGGGGTAAGTATCTTTGTCCCTTCCAAGTCAACTTTGTCTCTGAATGGGGATTTAAATACTTATGGGGGGTTCTTTTTAGTGCCCGCTACTATTCTCAGGATAGAATGTATGAGGCAAGAGCATGTTGCTCGCAGTTTGCATTTCTTCGGGGGCGTGAGTCAGTGAAACCCGTGTTGTTCTTCCCCCCGTTCCCTCATTGGTTTATCAGATCCTCCATCTCTGGAAAGAGAAAGAGAGTTCGGAAGAAGATTAAGGGAGAATAAGTAGAGGAGAGGATGGTTAATCAAAAGATAGATGGCCGGGTTAGAGCTTGCTGGTTAGCTGGGCGAGAAAATAGAAAGAAAAATAGAGAGATGGAAAATGAAGTAAGCTTGAGCCTGCGGAACCAGTAATGGATCAAAGCAAAGGATAGCTTTTTAGCTGCGAGCGGATGAGCGAGAAATGGAAGTGCCTTGTTAAGCGGCTCCTTCCTGCCCCTTACCCCTTGGTGTAAATCGGCTTGGATTCTTCTGCTTTCTCATCTGCTCCAGTCAATGGTCTCTGCTCGAAAGTCCCATTGCATGAAAAAACTCAAAAAAGAATAGGTGATCGTAGGTCAGCCCGTAGGTAAGTTCCGGTCTTTCATTGAGATTTTCTCGTTCATGATCTCTAATCCTTTGAGTAGATTGGGCAGGGGTAAGACTATGCACATAGCTTCGGTTCCGTCTTGTTTGCCAAGGAGATATGGTTGCTTTTCCTTCTTCAGTAGGCTTTCCCGCAGGTTCGGTTACAGATAGGATACGCGGGTCAAAGGGAAGGCTTGAGTTCAGAGACGAAGTTGGCTTTGAAGGGACAAACTTTCAGACAGTTCCTTACTTTCTATTCTCTAATCTCTCGCTTCCGACTCCTATATTGAAACTCTAAGGTACGAAACTATATATTTAGTCTCTGTCCCGGACTACACAAATTCCATAAACCCCGTGTTTTTTGATGCAAATTGTGTCAAGAGAGTAGTTTCCGCAAGATATTCCATAGGTGGATTTAAGCGGAAGATCTGCGTGATCTGATCTTTCTTGAGGACTAGTAACTGGTCCTGTAGCTAGAAGTCCCCATGAGCTCCCTCAATTCCTATTGAGATTGAGAAAGGGTCCATAGGCTTCTCTCTCAAGAACATAGGCTTCTCTCTCAAGAACATAGGCTTCTCTCTCAAGAAAGCGGGTCTTAGTGGGTAGTATAGTGCCGTTCAAGCGTACTCCCTGCGGGTAGGGTCTAATACCCCTTATTGGCATGAGGAACTGGGCTCCCAATTCTTCATCCTCCTTTTTGAGCTGTAAGACCAGGCAAGGGATCCCGCTTAGTGGGTTCGAGTTCAGTAACAGAACCTCCTAGCCTGCCCTTTTTTAATAGATATCTAGGGTTGTCGGCACCCTTCCTCTCCCTCTCCCTACCTTTGGTCGAGCTAGTAAACTTCCTCAACTGGAGAGGGAAGAATAAGCTGCAAAGCTCTGCTGGTGAATAGCAGATGATGCTCGATTAGGTATGCCAATCCGGCAGCTTGAAGGCGCGTGTCTGATGTTTCGGTAGGATGTTGCTATGTCCGCTTTCAGCCCGTAAATCGAAGGCTGTTCTTCCCATAAGGGGGATGACGTTATAGGGTTCAAATTAAAGAATCTTATAGGTGGAACTAGACATCGAATAAATATTCGTGCATCTCCTAATCGGCGTTTTCTCATCTGACTTTGCTTTGAATCTCCCCTTTGATCTAGGGCGCTTCACACGAGAACTACTAGAAAAGGGGAAACCCCAATCGCCAATCGCATCGACAAAACAACGCCTGGTTGAAATCAAGGATTAGAATCCGTTCGCGACTTGGTTTTTCAGTTCAGATAATAAAACTTTCAAAGGAGATTCTAGACTTGCAATCAATCCCTTTTCTTATTAGGCTGAAACCGAAAGCAAAAGACCTCTTGGTGTGGGGGCACCAGATCTCCACTTAAAATACTAGGAATTCTTAAACTGACTAGCAAATGTAGGGCTTCCCAGGGGTCTAGGAAGGGAAGCTACGAAGTCTTGGAGGTGGTATCCATGTTCATGAATATCTTATCGAATTTGCAGGTTTTCGTTCAAGAGCCGGTAACTGAGAGTGGCAGCCTGTAATCAATTTGGCGAGTACGGCAGATTGCTTTCTGTTTTTATAAGAAAGACTATCTTGCTTGGGGAAGCTCTTTCACTTCTAGAAGCCTATAAAGATGGATCCGCGCCTTTATGCCAGCGGGACAGATCTTGATGTATGGTACTATGTGAGGAAAAGTATGTGAACCTTGTTACCATACCAATCAATAGGCTGTCGAGAACGGGAAGAAGACTTCGGCGAAGAAGAGGTCGCTACCAGCAAGAAGAAAGATAAGCGGGCATAGGCTGCTTTTGACGTTGGTCTGGCGTAGCCAGTTGGCTAGTTGGTTTCTTAAGTCTGTTTACTCCGGATCGATCTCACGAGAAGAGCTCCCGACCTCCCATACCTCAGGTGATGCACTTATGGATCACTTGTACGGAACAGAATACGCCTCTTGCTCCTCCTAATGCATTCGTCTGTGTAGTTGATGTAGTCTGGTTATGAAAAGGAATCAGTCAGAAGGAAGGGCTCTGTAGAGCATGGGGAACGCTAGTTCAGGATTGCCATGGTTCGGAGGGTGGGTGACCCTACTCTGCCAGACAAGACGTGTACCGGTCGTACCCGAAAGTGAATAAGGCACTCTTTGTCGGTCGCTGGCTTTTATTAGAACCAATTGATGCAGATCGCTAACCTACAAATAAAGAGACCCGCTCCGATCATCCACACAGCTACCATTTGTTTGATATGGTTTACCCGATGATCCAGTATTGGCTCATTCGGAGGGTGCCAATTCCCGATTCCTATACGTCCTATGCGTCGAGTGAGGCAGTTACCGCAAGTGATGAATCAGCTGCTACCGTGGAATCCTCGCCCGGAAGCTCAAGCTCCCCCAATGCCTTTAATCGATTGTACCGGCTCTCTTTTCGTCGAATCGTAACCGGCGTCTCGTTGAATTGGACGTAGTAGCAGTAGGAGAAGACGAAGAACCATACCGGAGACTCGGGTAGCCAGATAAAGGTCACCTTATCTCTGTCTCGTCACCTACGTGATATAATAAAAGGCTAGCTGCAGCAATCACTGGAAGCCCACTTAGGCACGCAATTCAACCCTCAGCCCAAAAGGGAGCTGAAACTCATGATAGAAGCCCACTTTCGTTAGTGAATATTCGACATGTCAAAAGATGTTTGTTTTACCCCCTTCTTCCTTAGCACAAGCGCTAAGCGATAATAATACCTTGCAATGAACCGAAAGGTGAGAGGCAGGGCTCGGTCTCAAGGTTCAAAGTCACTAGAGAGTAATTAGTTTGATTGGCCAACTGCACGAGTGAAAGGCGAAAGTCAAGATTACGTGCAACCAGGTGTAACGTGTCAAAGGTCACCGAGTCGTCGGAAAGGGGAATAGGTTGTTTTGCGCATCCAACAACTGAAAGAGTTTGCGGAGAAGGGTTGAGTTGCGTAATAGCAGATTCGTAGGTCAATAAATCGTTGGATTTGAAATCGAACTCTCCACCTTAGCACAAGCGCTAAGCGATAATAATACCTTGGGCGGATAGGAATTGAGACTTTAAATGGTCCGCTCTTCTCTCCTCGTGATCGAAGCTGACCCCAGAAGTTGGGTATTCCTTCTTAAGAGGACACTAAACCTCCCGATCTTGCTAGCCGGGCTCAGTCTTTCAAGATTCAATCTTTCCCCTTCCCCCCTTACGTAATAGGGCCTGGTCCCAGGGAATCGCTCTTATAGTAGGAGGTTTACTATGTCCCCAACTTCTCTTTATTAAGAGACTCGGTTGTGTACTATAAAAGAAATGGATTGTACCACAAGCGCTGATCCCAAAGAAAGGAGTTGGCTCTTCCTTAGCACAAGCGTTAAGCGATAATAATACCTGCATCCATGCATAAAGAATTAGGTTGTAGGGTCCTCGAAGCCCGCCCGCCAAAGGGCTAAGTCGAGCGATTCCTCTGGGGATCTAGCTAGCTATAGTATCACACGATTCTTTCATCTTCTTTTCACATTCATTCTAGGTGGAAAATCGTCTACTTTAGAAGGCTAAGCTAAGGCTTTCCTCTTTGTGAGGAATTCCCTCCAGGTTGTCCGCTTTATCGGGGTCACTCTAAGTCCGAACGCAGGACATCTTATTCACGAATTCTTCACGAACCCCTTTTCTAAGAGAATCGGTTTTGTACCCTAAAAGGTGAGTTCTTTAAAAAGACCTGCATACTATCTTATAGAGGAATTCATTGGTTCATCTCCTGGTTCTACCTCTTGATTACCTACCCAATGGGGACGGGACATAGGCACTCTTCTCTTCACCCAGGGCTTTCTTTCGTTTGTGTCTATCTATCTATCTATTATAAAGTATTTTCCTATCCTCCACCCCCTTAGACATAGACAGGCATTCCGCTATCCCGATTGTCTTACTGATTCTCTTCGCCAAGAAGAAGAAATAACTTTCCCTAAAGAGTGAGTCTTTGTATGGGTACAAGGATGGATTGCTCTTTGCCCGAGGGAACTCTCAAGAGAAGGAGGAGCAGCACATATTATTGCAAACCAGTTCTATTAGAAAATGAGTTCTTTCCGGAAAAAGACCTGCGTACTATCTGATAGAGGCAGTCAGTGGGGAATCTCGTTGTTATGACTGTTGATTGCCTACCAATCGGAGTCTGAGTAAATATAAGGGTCCCGTTAATCCCGAAACGAAAGTCGAAGGAACCGCGGTAACCCCGCCAAATAAAGAAAATCAAAGGGGTCACGCCTTCAAGCCCGTTAACCTAACTCCGAATCGCCATTCCACGAGTGTTGCTCGGTAAACCCGAAAAGCTGGGTGGACTTCATAGCCCGGTCACTCCGATTGTCTTAGTGAACTGATTGTGTACCATACTAGGTGGTTCGCCTCTGATCCCTAAGCTGAGCTCCAAAGTCTGGATTTCTTCCTAAAGCGAAAGTCAGGACATTGCCCCCTTTATCCGGATCTGGCTTTCCTGGGTGGTCACGTCTCAATAGAAGTAGTAGCATCACATCTTATTCTACAACCTCTTTAGTAAGAGAATCGGTTGTGCTAGAATCAATGGCAGAGAATGCCCTCTTGTCGCAAGTGAGCAGACGATTTCTCCCTGACATCACAGAAGACGATTTTCGGCATATGGCTACTTCTATTCTTGGGCATCCCGCCTCAAATAGACTAGGCTCCTTCATTCATGCCTTCTCTTTATTATTAGTAAGCCCCTTCATGCCTTTTCTCGGTTACTCTTTCCGCTCTAAGACTAGTGGAAGAAGGGGCAAGAGTGGCTTCGCTCCTACACCTTCCTACACGAAGGGCTGCTCTTACTCTTAGGAGTTCTCTTTCCCTGTTGCTAGAGTTATTTCTTCTTAGTTCTTTCTCTCCTAGTTATTCTCCGAGGACTGCATTTAACCATCTATGAACTTCTAAGACTGATTCCTTTTTCTCTGATCTTTCATGCCTGACTCTTGAATTCTGTAACAAAAGAAAAGAGATAGGCGCCTAGATAATTAGTGGTTTAGCTGTATTGCTAAATCAGTACCTTCCCCCCTACCCTCTACTCTAGTATGCTATTGACTTCCTTCTGTGATCTGCCAACTGCAATACATAGTTCCAAGGGAATGAAGATAGGACGTTGTGCGGTAACTAGAAGTGAGTATACTAAACCTTCACGCCTGCGACTTTTATTGATATTGATGAATGCGGGGTAAGGACTCTTATTAGATAGATGTGGGCTAAGGACTGTGTTGACTGAAGCTTTCGACATCCCGGAAGGACAAGGGGAGCATCGAGAGGTTGAATCCATAGTAAATAAGATGGCATAGACATAGAATGGGATTTTTGGACAAATGCCAAATGCCACATAAGAAGCTTTTATTGACCTTTTTTGCCTTTCCTCCGTCTTCGTCACCTGATGACTTTCCTGCTTTACTTTGTCGGCTTTGGTAGGGTGGTAGCATGTCCTTTAGCAAGGCTAGGCACCTTCCTTAAAGGAGGCAGCATCCGATCTTTAGCATCCTAGCCAGGGAAATCCCCAAATCGCGAGTCCGGGGCATATACTTTTTCTTTATCCCCCAGAGAATCCGACAAGAAAGAAGATAAAATAAAGTACATATATATGGGCAAGATCCATATTCCATTTCTAACAGTTCCTTACTTTCTATTCTCTAATCTCGTATGGCAGCTTTCAGTCTCATCTTCAGTTTCGGGACATTGTTCCTATGCCTCTTTGAAGTGAAGCCCTTATATCGAATGATTCAAGACATTTGATTTTATAATAGAAATGAGAGGACAGCCGAATTGACAGAAAATAGTCTGAACTTGTTGATCAACTCTCTTTGTTGAAGGTCCTACCTTAACAGTCGATCATGCGCTCACACTCGATCATGCGACAGTCGATCTGTCCATCCGACTACATTCACTGGGGGGTGAGGTTGTCCAATTTCAATTATGTGCCGCTCGTTGACATCTAGTTTCCATTGCCGGTGTGAGAGATCTTCCTTCGGTTCTAGTCAAGTATGGCAGCTTGAGGTCTCCTATTTCACTTTCACCAGCCATTGGGAACTCAAATAAACTTTCATTTAACGGCAGGCGAGAAAGGTTCTGAAAGAAAGAAAGGTAGAAGGGGGGTTTGCTCCCGTTTCGGGGTTCTCTTGTGGACTGGCTGTTGACTGGCCTTTGCCTGGGGAGAAAACCGGTGCTTTTAGCTTAAACGGATTTTAACTGGATCGGAGCCTTTCGGAAATCCTCCCTTTTTGGCTTCACTTGAGCGGTTGACGCAATCCAAGAGGAAGAGGAAGCTAAACCCGTGCTGACGAATAACCAAACCCCTTAATTCGTCGAGTAAAGTAAATAAGGAAGGTATAGTAATGCTATGAATGACCCAGTATCGAATACTGGTAATAATATCAGCAAAAGAACGTTCTCCTGTGCTTCCAGACATGTTGAGCTCCGCATATTCTTGTACAGTCAGGGGGGGGGTCGATTCCGTAAAAGATGAAATCAGTAAATGGAAATTAACTGAAATAAAATCTTTGTGAGATCGTCAATATTGTACCAAGGGTGTCTTTAGAGTATACCGAATCAGTATAGCTATCCTTCTTCTGACACAGCAATGCAATTTCACAATCAGTATCGAAATGAAGTGATACAATATTTCTTTCTTCCTTAGCGCAAGCACTAAGTAAGCAAGCTACCTCTATCTTCTTTAGTCAATTCTAATTGTTCACTCTTAGTTGACCGTTCCGCTGGGGCTTCCTCTTTGAGTGGAAGCCCTGCGCTGCACCCCAGTGTTGAATTTCTTGATCGACGAAACGAGTTATTGCCTTTAAGGGTTCTTGCCCGAGATGAGTTATTGCCATTTCATTTTTACGGGGGAAAGGAACAGACTTTAGTTGACGGAAAGGAAATGTATATTGATACGTTCAATCTCGTCCCAACATAGCCCCCAGCCCTCTCCTTACGATGATTCCAAATCCAGGATAGGAATCAAAAGTTATTCCATGTATGCCTATGATGTAGCACCAGGCGGATTGTTAGCTAGTGTGTATCATCTTACGAGAATACAGTATGGTGTGGATCAACCGGAATAGGTATGCAAATAAGTCTTTGCCAAAGGGAGGAATCAAATCCTAGAATCCCATCTGTTTTCTGGATTTTGAAAAGTGAAGATTTTCAAGAACGGAAATCTTTTGATATGTTGGGAATCTCTTATGAGTTTCATCCACGCCCGAAACGTATCTTGATGCCTGAAAGTTGGATCGGTTGGTTTTTTATTCTATTGCCCCAATTTCTATGAAATAAAGGATGCTCATTGAATGAATCTTAACTTATACGACTCCAGATATTCTATAAGATTATTACGTTCTGTTTTCGATGAAACAGAGTAACTGGACTCTCGCTCGTATTCTATTCTGGAATAAAAAAGGGCTTCATTTATATTCCTAAATCTGGAAGATATCATATCTATTTGGGATGAGCAGAGCCGATTTCACTTTAGTAGAGACTTGGTTCGGTATCTTTAATGGCGAGGGAGAGTTAGACTCCGTTTCAAAAGAAAGGGGATTCTCACATAATGACGATCAAGTACCAGTTGAGGAATATAGATAAGAATAAATTGGGCCAACCCGCGAGCAAGTTGGAGAAAGCGCTTGATGAGCCCCTCCAAAAAGTAGAGTAGTTCCGGTGCAACCACATATATCCTACAGAAAAGTTTTGCTGTTTCAATGAGTCGGTACCCGATGTTTCGACCAAGGAACAAACAACCGGAAAAAACCATTCCCTGCAAAAGGGATGGGACCCCCGACCGCGCTTATGACTCGTCCGTATCGTCTCTCATGCCGTATCCATTCTCGTTTAGGTCGACCGCTCTACGATGGCTAAGCTTTTTTCGAGAGAGGCAGACTTGGACTTGACTGACAAAGGTTTCCGAATTCTAATTATTAATGCCATAGTTATACTCCCGCCGCATTGATATTCTTTGAACAGCGGTTGCGCTTTGAAATCAAGGTAGTTGTTTACTTGCTCAACCATAATACCAGGGCCCTATCAATGACAGGTAAACTGTGCTATAAAGTACTAGAATATCATCCCGTATGGCTTTCTCCTCTCTCTTATCTTCGATCAAGCTACTTCGTTCCTTCTGTGATGAGAAATTCCCTAACGAAAGCTAGCCTTCTTCCATCGGATGCATTATCTAAAGGGCAGAGGTTGGGTAAACATGCTACAGATTCCGTAGTTCCATTATTGGATTAGCTTACATTACCAAAGGTTAGAGGAAATGTCGTAGATCTCAGTTGAGAGACTGAATGCGGATTTTTTTTTAAGAATTTAAAAGGAAAAGAAAGACTTCGTCCCACTCTCGGATAATGAAATCACCAAATGCTGCTCGACGAGCCTCTCCCTGAAGAAAAAGACACTCCGGCCTAACATAACAGCACTTTCCTTACCCGTTGTGCTCTGTCTGAGATAAGGAGCAAAAGGCTAGACGGAAGACCTCTAATCTACCAATCAATCTAGCTAGCATCCTATGATTTTTGTTCCAGAGGCCAATAACCCGAAAGTAAGTATTTACATCTCCTGCCAGGTGTAAGATAGAGGTTTAAAGCTCTCTTGGCAGCCTCTACGCTACGCCCGGTTCACTCTTTTCATAAGGGCTTTACCCGCTCAACCATCAGAAGGGGGCTTTTCCCATCATGCCATGGAGTGAGTAACTAGCTCGGCTAACCACTAAGTCGCTCATGCACAAATTCTTACAAAAAGGGGAGCCCCGCGAAGGGTGGAGATGAATCTATATCTGTCAATCACAAAGCCAAGACATCCCCCAAACGTAGATTGTAACAACCAACGAATTTCTTTTCTATTCCTGTCTGGTCTAACCAATTCTCGAGGTTTAATGGCCTTTGGCTGCCTCCTCTTCCTTGCCAGTTGAGCTACTTCCACTCCTCTTCCTTGCCAGTTGAGCTACTTCCACTCCTCTTCCAATTTGAGTTTCCTCCTCTGTTTAGTTTGAAACTGAAAGGCATAGAAGCTCTCTAGAGAGCTACCGTATCCATGAGGGGCAAGCCAATGCTTTAGAGCTCTTTAGCTGCCTCTGCACGAATTCTTCTTCCGGTTGGAAAACTATACCTCTTCTTTCGTCTTGCGATTGGATGAACCAGCAAGTGTTTTTCATGCATTGACCTCGGTATCGTAAACACATATCTACTGCTTGCTGCCCTTGAAAGTCCCAAAACAGCCTATTTTAGACCCTAATTTAACGTTGCGCCGAGAGTTATCGTTAAATCCAATGGCAAGAGCCCTAACCTCGGCTGCTGCCCCGGGCTGTCATATGTTGGGATCGCCTGCCCGAAGGGCCTAGATCTGAGTCTCCTATTCTGTTTCTGTTTTAGAGAGATAAACCCCCTTTACTTTACTAAGTCTGGTGCCTCTGTTCCTTGGGCCCTATCATCAATAGTAAGCTAATCCAATTATGCATGTGTTCCACAGCTCTCATTTGAATCATTTGCCCGGAAAAGAGCTAGATCTTAAAAGTCCCGCATATACCGCTTCGAAAGGAAAGATAGGAACAGGTTTAGTTGAGGCAGAAACTCTGGTTGCTTTGAGCTCCCTCATTGGGATCAAACCGACCGGCAGAGAGCGAACAGCCTACTTTAAGTAGTTCTATTGCTGGTAAGCTTAGCCGCCTGAACACGACGAGACTCTCTTTAACATATGATGTCGTCGGAGAAGTTTCTAGACTTCTTTGCCTTTGGCTTCTTCCGGTATGATGGAATTGACTAGGGTTCACCAGAAATAATTAAATAGCTAGATAAATACAAGAGCCATTCCGTCACTACAGAATCTGTGAGAAGTGGAAGTATAGTTTTTGTTTATCCTGGCGACCTAGCACCAGTGCATTCGAGAAATTTCAAGTCACATCCCTTGGTGGGAAAGAGCAGCGGCATCCTCAAGCTAAGCTATGTCATCCACAGGTCATGGAAATCAGGAGTTTCGCGCGTTGTTCCATCTCGAATTGAAGCTCGGTGTGCTCGCCGGTCGGTAACTCTTATTCGAACTGCCACGGTTAGGTCTCACAAAGACCTTGCCTCGTCAACAGTACTTGCTTACTTATGAAAGCCGCTTTCAATATAGCAAATTCTGCGCATTGCTCAGGGGATTTAATAAAGATCAGTCCAGGCGGAGGAAGTTTGATATTGGCATGTGTCTGGTAGCATTTTGAACCATATCTAGTTAATTAGTAGGAATTTTTTTATGGAAGCATACGAAAACATAAGAATTTGAACTCCTATCCGAGCTGCTGGGGCCTTGATCATGCCAGAGTTGGAATGCCGAACACCCGCTCTTCTTGATTTAAACCCGATTAGGTTGCCCGCTCTCTCTATGGATAGGAAGATCCGGAGAAAGCGGCAGTGGAAGCAACGAAAAGAGCTCCGTTCCTCGCCCAGACACTCCAATTCTTTTGGTCGGGCTACTCCGTTCAAACCATCAATCGGCGGTTCCTTACTAAGAGATTAAACCGGAATGAGATATTATCTCTGTTGGCTTCGCTTCGTGGACAAATAGGAATGGTACTTGACCGCCTATTCTTAAATAAAAATGGAAAATACTAAGACTAATACAAGGCTGGTTCCAAAGCAGATTCATTCAAAGCCGGTTCATCCAATCACAAAGCAAAAGAAGGAGGAGGTTACCCGCCGACTGAAAGGAGAGGGGACGGGGGTTGACCCGCAGTAGTAGTTGAGTTGTCGGAGCGTCTATACGGGCCTTCGATTGGGGTGAAGCTAAAACGGAGTTCCTTTCTTCTTTGTCCGCTTCAGTTGGAGGTGAGTCTTTTTCTGATGGTTATTCCTCCTAATCTACGATGTACGCACCGCGGCGGTCTCAAGATCTTTCTTTATCTTTATTCTGGTTTTGTTTTCCCCCGAGCGCATCTTCCTTTTTGAATGAGCAAAGGTGTGGGCCTAGGTTTAGTAAAGAGTAAGGGACATATCGACGAACTGCGGATTAGCTCTTTCTGTTGTACGCTGCTGCTGTTTGATACATTTAGGTGGAGCAGGTAAACTCCCTCGGGGCGTTTCGCCAAGCCCTTTGACACCTTCTTTCTGGTCTATCCTCTGACGATATTTTATGATTCGACGGAGGCCCTCCCTCAGGCATGGTAAGCAAGTAGACTACTTTGGCCCTATCAACTTAGTTTGCGCCGCGTAGATATCTAGCATCTGGACGAGCAGCCACCGTTTCGGATCAAAAAGTAAAGAGGGCGCCGCCCGATTCTTTCTTTTCTAGTCCCTCCACCGAACCAGATCTACTAAAGACTTCAACGGTTTCTTTTTTTTTTTTGGTACCGGTGTTGGAATTTCGTGGATAAGTCGTGACAGAGCCGATGAATCCAATTATGAAAGCAAGGCTCCCGCTAAATAAAATTTTGAAAGTATCGCGGTTAGTTCTTCCGAAAGGAGGTGGGGCGAGAAGCCCGTCTTAGTCTGTATAAATGGTGAAACGGGCGCAAAGGAACGTAGCGAAGCGGAGTAGCTCGATAGACGAACGCGGCTTACCCCACTCAGCCGAAAAGCGAGGGTCCGGAGGAGAACTACCTTTTTTCTTACGATTGGCATTATCAGGTACTCCCCCAGCAGTTTTGCCGAAGCAGCGATATACTTCATTTCTTTGTCCTTCAACTAAAACTAATCCAATGGAACTAGGAAATTCATAGGAAAGCCCTCAAAAGATCGGATAAGGCAGCTCATATAGTTCTTGTCTTTCTATCTCCATTTTTCAACCACAGGACCCGAGATTTCCGTCTCATAAGAGACTCCTCCGCGTCAAGCATTGCATTAAGTTCATATAGTTTTCGAGTTTAATCCATCGCTGCTTGCTCATTTCCTTGGTCCTTCGCAAGAATGGTTTCTCGTACAGCTCATCCTTAAGGACGTTGATTCTTTCAGCTATTTTGCCAAAGGTGGTAACGTTCTAACCTTTCAGCGCCTCTTTGACCGCTTTAAGCTTTTGGACACTTGGAACATGGGGTTGCCCTCAACTCGGATATTCCACGCTTGCTTCACAGTTCGGAGAAAGGGGGGATGATTAGACTGCGCATTAATAAACCTTTAAGGTTTATGGCTGTGCTGCACTGAGTGATTCAACTGAATAATGCCTGGGGCATGGTCAGATAGTCCATTAGTACCAGTAATAACTCTAGCTTCGGAGAAGAGAGTAACAATCTCACGGTTAACCAGAATTCTGTCTAACTTGCAAGCTATTCTTCTTCGGCCTTCGAAAACTAAGAGTTTGGTTGAAACTATTGTTGATAGATATCACACGCTTTTTATTGTTATATATATATATATATAACGTTATAAGTATAACTAACTGAAAGCGTCCGTTCACGTCAGGAATAGAGGTTGTTGATGTAGTTGCTTGTAGTTTTCTTTGATTTTTCTCGAGTTGGTGCATATTGCATATATAGGCTCCGGAGAGAGAATCAATGTTCGGTAGTACGCCTGGTTCGCCAGGTTCTACCACTGCAGGGCCCAATCATACTCAAAAGAAGAGTATGATCTTGGCTCAGAAGGAACGCTAGCTATATGCTTAACACATGCAAGTAGAATACGGCCGTGCTTGCTCGATCAGTGGAGTGAATGGACTCCACGGGTGAGAGACCAAAAAGGAGCAGCGGGTTAAAGTCTTCGCTCGCTTTCCAACCACCGAAAAATGGACTTCAAAAAAAAAGAGGGAGAATACCTTTGCCTGACATAACTACAAACAAGCAACGGATGAGTGCCCTAGCGCGAAATGGAAATCGAAAAAGAAAAGATTTAACGGCTCCTTTGCGGGATGGGAAGCATCCCCCCTCCCCCCTTCAAGTAGACAATTCGAGATCCCCCTTGCTTAATTCACTCAATTAGCAATTTAAATTGGAATTGGAATATTCCCCCGCTCGAAAGAGTTCGCTCATCATCCTTTCCCTCGCCAAATACGGGGGACATGTTACCATGTATCCAAACGGAGAAGCAGAAGCAGAAGAATAGGATTGAGATTGCCAAAGACCTTTTGGGGGAAGTCAAAAACAGTAGCAGTTGGGGACGCCTAGTCCATCATACTATAGTGGTCTTACATACAGCTAGTGTCGGCAGGAATGGAACAGAAATCTCGTATATGAAAAATTTTTAGTATATATAGCGGAGTAGCTTTCTTTGTTTGAAGGCTTCAAGTGAGAGAGAGGATAGGATCAAACCATCGCATCACCAAAAGGTGCTCGGGTGTACCTTAGAGCAACGAAAACGAAGACTTTCGAGAACAAATATTGGACCGGGAATCAAAAGGGGTAAAGTAAAGTAAAAGCGCATATGGCACGAAAAGGAAATCCGATGTCGGTAAGACTTGATCTGAATCGTAGTTCAGATTCAAGTCGGTTCAGTGAGGGCGACCGCGAAAGTCACCGAATGGGTCAGTCTTTTCCTTCAGTTTGTCCTATATTAAAAAAAAGCGTGGGAGGACATTGCAGATGTCCGGGACGGACACGACTTCTTCTAACGCTAGAAGACCACTGGAAGACACCCGGGACCAGAGCATGTCGTGAAAGAAGCACACTGGGCGGGCGTGCTTCGACCGTGTCTCCGGGGCACAGTTGAATGTAGATATCATGAATGCGAGGTGCAGGAGACCAGGCCGAGAAACCCGGGCAACCACTCCCCTATGTGCCGATCGCTAGCGCATCCAGGGCCCCGGCGCCCAGCTCGGCCGGAGAGGCCTAGCCTGATCTGAGAAGTGCTAATTCGGTTCGGATAGACTTCATTCAAGAACGCCGCCGCCCCTGGAATCAATAAGAAAACAAGTGCAAAGTTTCAGATCAGTGAATAAATCGAAACGAAAGAAGAGACGTTTCTCGCTCGGCGCCTAAAGCGCACTATGCTCCGCTTCAACAAATGAGAGTTTTCGGTGGAACCGGTGAACCACGCGAGCTGGTTAGATGCGCGGGACAGAGGGCTCGTAGTACCTGCTAGCGCAGCTATGCTCTGTAAGGGAAGGAGCCTAAATCGAACCCCTTCTTTCTTTTTTTTTCTTTGAAAAAAAGCAGTACAAAGAGATTCTCGGATGAGACTAAGCAGCCACCGACCGTTCTGACGCGCCCCTGACCTATCTTGATTAAGACCGAAAACTCTCTAAAATGGAGCCTGGTTTAAGCTGTCAAACAAATGATAGAATAGAAAAAAAAAGAACCACTAGTAGGGATATGGATGGAGTCTCGCTCAGTAAAGAGAGTTGTAGATTAGTAGAAAAGGAGAAGAGCCTTTACTTGATATATTATATATAAGTATTAGTAAAGCGCTAACGCTGCCATTTTTCTAAAGCAACAAGCGCGAAACTTTACTTTTTGAGAAAGAAGGTGCTTGTTGCCGCTTTATTAGTAAGTAAGCTTGTTTTATATCATATCAATAAAGGCGAAAGGTTGCTTTACCAAATAATATAAGGCGCGTTAGCGCTTTAGAAGGACATTTAGGCTTTACTAATAGAATATATAGGGCGTTTTTTTTCACGCAGGTTTGGAACCCGGGGCGTTTCCTTTCAAATGACAACAGCCTCTTCCTGCTGCGAGGGCGCTGCGCGAAACCAAACCGCCCCCCCCCCGCCCGATCAAGTACCAGTTGCTTTGCCGGCGGGCCCACTTAGGTTAGGGGGGCATTGTCCCTCAGTTCTTACCAACCTCCGGTGTGTAATCGACATGTTGCTAGCTTCAACTCGGTTGAATAAGAATCATTGATTCCCTATGCTGTCCATTTCTTATTCATTCAGGGCGCTCGGCCGGTGCTCCTTTAAAAAACCAAAACCACTCTGAACGTAAGGGAAGATAAGGGAAGACCGCCTGAGCGAACCGACCGAAAGGACTTTTGACTTATTTGAACCGAACGATAGCGGCTTAAAGCTAAGCCTATCACGAGCAGCGTCGCTGCTTGATCGGCGGGGAGGAGCATCTCAAAGTATGGGGCAAAGGATCAAGCGCTTTGACTTTGCCCCCCGGGATCCACCACGGGTTGGGTTTGAGAGCCGTGTGATGGGTGACTATCCTGCACGGTTCGGGGAGCACTTTTTGTCTGCGTTGGTGAATGGAAGCCCCCACTATCAAGCAAGAAAGAAGCGGCTCTTCCCACGGCGGAGTCCCCATTGACTCTATTTATTATTATGGTAAATCAGTGTATCAAGATGTCAATCTGAGATCTTATTTCGGTTCAATACGTCCACCTACGAGACTGACCTTTGGCTTTCGTCTCGGTACGTGTATTATAATAAATTTTCCCAAAAGAACATTCATTCATTTCTTTCTTCCCCGTCGACCACGACGACTGAAACGACACGAAAAATCCAGACCCGGAAAGGAGAAGGGCCGGTGGTGGGCATTTGGGAAAGTCGGGCCGATCGGGTGTCTTCATTCAAGCGACGATACAGAAGAAGAACGAAACGAAGTGAGAGGCCGGGGGGCAGGGAAAAGAGTCGAGTCGATCAGGCTCGACGACCGGGAGAAGCAAAACGAAATTAGGATTTGGCCGAAAAAGAAGCAACGCTATGGATACCATGACCGATCACCATCGATAAAGAAGAATCTTTCTAAATCACTTCGGGTCAGCAGGGCCTTCAAGCATCCGAAATACGCCGGGGTTGTAAATGACATAGCGTTCCTGATAGAAAATGACGACTCCTTCAGAAAAACTAAGTTATTCAAGTTCTTTTTGCCAAAGAAGTCCCGCTCCGACGGCCCGACGAGGCATCTACTTAAAAGGACCCTCCCTGCAGTGCGCCCCTCCTTCAATTATTTGGTCATGCAATACTTATTGAATACAAAGAACCAAATGAATTTCGACCCCGTCGTAGTTCTCAATCATTTCGTGGCACCGGGCGTGGCTGAACCATCTACGATGGGGGGAGCGAATGCACAGGGAAGAAGCTTAGATAAGAGAATACGTTCTCGCATCGCTTTTTTTGTAGAAAGCTCGACCAGCGAGAAAAAGTGTTTGGCCGAAGCCAAAAAGAGGTTGACCCGCTTCATCCGCCAAGCGAATGATCTTCGCTTCTCGGGAACAACAAAAACCACCATCTCGCTCTTTCCTTTTTTCGGTGCTACCTTTTTCTTTCCAAGGGATGGGATTGGGATGTATAATAACCTTTTTTTTGAGGATGCCCGGGAACAACTCCTAGGTCAATTAAGGATCAAATGTTGGAACCTCATGGGTAAGGATAAGGTAATGGAATTGATAGAGAAATTCATAGACCTAGGTAGGATAGGAGAATTGATAAGGGGAATAGAGATGATGATAGAGATCATACTGAGAAACAGAAGAATTCCGTACGGGTACAACTCTTATTTGAACGAAGTGAAAAAAATGCGATCTTTGTTGTCTAATAGAACAAACACTAATACCTTAATTGAGTCGGTCAAGATCAAATCTGTTTATCAAAGTGCTTCTCCGATTGCTCAAGACATCTCTTTTCAACTGAGAAACAAAACAAGATCATTTCGTTCCATTTTTAGTAAAATAGTGAAGGATATTCCATTAGTAATGAAAAAAGGGGTTGAGGGGATCCGTATATGTTGTTCAGGTCGATCAAAAGGCGCAGAAATTGCTAGAACTGAATGCGGAAAGTATGGAAAAATATCTCGTAATGTATTTAACCAGAAAATAGATTATGCTCCTGCGGAAGTATCTACCCGTTACGGAATCTTAGGTGTCAAAGTGTGGATTTCATATTGTTAAAAAAGAAGGGGGGCATGCTTTTTCTAGAATGGCTATTCTTCACTTCGGGCCCGGTGGAACTTGTTCCAAACGAGCCCTCTTCGGGCGAATTCATTTTTTCTGCCGTTTCCTTAGCGTTTCACACTAAGCAAGTAAACTACCTTTTTTTTTTTTCATTTTTTATAGTTGCCTCTGCGGTTATCCTACGTATGAAAAGGGATCCCGTTTTGATTGCTCTTTTTCGTTCCCGCCCTCTCACAATGCGGCCCTTTTTCTTTGCAATAGCGTTTTTATTAATAATCTGTGTAAACATCCAAATAGCCGCCTGCGACGGGGGAATTCCTTCTCCCGTGCCAAATTTACATCCGGAGGTTCCCCCCGACACCGGTGTTCCCCAAGGGGCACCGGTGCAGATTCCTGTCCCACCTGAAATTCCCCAACTAGAAGAGCCTTTAATGTCCGTGGAGGATAGGTGGAAGGAACTTCAGCTACGGTTAAGTTTGTATTTCCTCGGGAGAAACAGTTGGTCGGACGTCGGGCCATTCGTGAGAATCCTGGAGAGGCAGGTGCCTATAGAAACAAAGATAGAAGCTGCATTGGTGGACGATGGATATAATCGGGAGGATATCCATCAAAAGAGGTTCGAAATAAGGGGAATCCTCTTTAACCGTGGGGTGAACGCGCTTTCTGAACGTACCTTAGATGAGTATTTGGACCAAATCGAAAGAAATGGCACTCGGCAGAGCACTCCCTATAGAAACGTAAGTAGGGCTATCCAGAATTTGGATCTAATTCTGTGACTCCTTCTTTCTCCCATGCTTTCCGTTGGTCAACAACCAACCACAGCTCTCTATAGTTCTTCACTACTCGTACAGGAAGGTAAGAACCACTTTTTTTCTGGAGGGAATCATTTTTTCTCAATCAAGAATGCCTCAACTGGATAAATTCACTTATTTCACACAATTCTTCTGGTCATGCCTTTTCCTCTTTACTTTCTATATTCCCATATGCAATGATGGAGATGGAGTACTTGGGATCAGCAGAATTCTAAAACTACGGAACCAACTGGTTTCACACCGGGGGAACAACATCCGGAGCAACGACCCCAACAGTTTGGAAGATATCTTGAGAAAATGTTTTAGCACCGGTGTGTCCTATATGTACTCTAGTTTATTCGAAGTATCCCAATGGTGTAACGCCGTCGACTTATTGGGAAAAAGGAGGAAAATCACTTTGATCTCTTGTTTCGGAGAAATAAGTGGCTCACGAGGAATGGAAAGAAACATATTAGATTTGATCTCGAAGTCCTCATATAGCACTTCTTCCAATCCTGGATGGGTGATCACTTGTAGGAATGACATAATGCTAATCCATGTTCCACACGGCCAAGGAAGCATCTTTTTTTAATCTCATTATTACTTGGTCGTTAGGAAGAGATTCTTTCTCGATCTGAATAGTGGAATGGAAGGCACTACAAGAAAGATATACCCCTTTTCAAATCGCCCCGCGAAGACGGACGTTCAGAAAGGTTATCGAGATTATCAATCTTTTTAGTGGGGAGGAATAGTGCGGGAAGGGAGCGAGACCAAGCCGAGCCACTAGGAGAGTAAGGACTTCCCACGTGTCAAAATGAATGCAGCCTCAACCAGAGAGATCAACCTGCGCCTTTGATTTTAGGACGCCGGCGGCGCAGAACGCACTAATCCGCGACCAGCTAGTTTTCCGAAACCGAACTGAATAGAATTGTGACTTTCCAAAAATGCTTGCTGAAAATCAAAGAAAGAAGGTCCATTTTCCCACGTAGTTCGTCGGTCAAACCAACGATTCTCTTCTCAAAGTAATAGAGAGATCTTTTTCTAGTTAGACTTCTATCAATGCAATGAAAGAACCATCCCTTCCTATTTGTTTGTCCTGTCAGATAGAAAAAAGAAATTAGAAGCCCCTCTTTACCACTTTAGGGGGTGGGGGTGAAGGGGGGGTTTACATACAACCGAGGCTAAGTGGTTTATGATTGAATCTCAGAGGCATTCTTATCATTTGGTAGATCCAAGTCCATGGCCTATTTCGGGTTCACTCGGAGCTTTGGCAACCACCGTAGGAGGTGTGATGTACATGCACCCATTTCAAGGGGGTGCAACACTTCTCAGTTTGGGCCTCA